CTTATTAAAATAAAATGGCTGAGGTTATAAGCGATAAATTGTAAATTTATTAACGAGAAATTTCTCTTTTATTAAGCCTTATATTCAAAAAATGATATAAAATTGCAAATTTTAAGTTATAATTTAAATATTATTAAGGCTTAAAGAAAATTCTCTTTATAAATAATTTTGAAGATTACTAGTTTATTTTAACTTAAAACCTTCATTTTTTAAAAAAAAAATATTGTTCTTAAAATAATTCCTATAATTGAAAAAATTGATAAAAAATTTATAATTATGAATAATTTATTTTTAAAATTAATTTTAAATCATTTTATTTTAAAATAATTTATTATAAATGATGAATAAATAATTCGAATATAAAAAAATAATATAATTAAACTTATTATAATAAAAATAAATGTTATTAAATAAAAATTATTTATCAATAAAAAATTAATAACAATTCATTTAGGAAAAAATCCAATAAAAGGAGGTAATCCTCCTAATGAAAGAAAATTAATTAATAAGTTAATTTTAATTATTGGTTTTATATTAATAATAAATAATTGATTAATAAAATATGAATTTATTTTGTAAAAAAAAAAGCATATTGTACTAATTAAAAAAGTATATATTGACAAATAAAAAATTCATAAGTTTTCTCTAATTATAATAGAAGAAATTATTCAGCCTAAATTATTAATGGATGAAAAAGCTATTAATTTTCGTAGAGAGGTTTGATTTAATCCTCCTACAGCACCAATAATAATATTTAATAAAATTCTAAAAATTAATAAATTTTTATTAAAATAATATGATAATAAAATTATGGGGGTAATTTTTTGTCATGTTATTAAAATAAAATTATTAAATCAAGATAATCCTTCTACAATATTGGGGAATCAAAAATGGAATGGGGCAGCTCCTATTTTTATTAGTATTGAAGAATTAATTATCATTGAAATAATATTATTAATTTCAAAATTTTTAAATAAAATTATTTTTAAAATAATATAAAATAAGAAATTAATTGAAGCAATTGATTGAGTTAAAAAATATTTTAATGCTGCTTCTGAAGCTAAAAGATTATTAAATTTAGAAATTAGGGGAATAAATCTTATAAAATTAATCTCTAAACCAATTCAACAACCAAATCATGAATTTGAAGAAATTGAAATTATAGTGCTAAAAAATAAAATAAAAATAAAAAATATTTTATTTGAATTTATATAAAAAAAAATTTAAAATAATTAAATTAATAATTTTGAAGTAATTTAATTTCTTTATATTTATTATATTTTAGTGTAAAATGCACATTAATTTTTGATATTAAAAGATATAGTTTGATTCTATAAAATATAATAAAGGTAATTTTTAATTTACATAATTTATCCTATCAGAATAACCCTTTAATCAGGCACTTTATTTTTAAAAAAAAGGGGTTTCCTTTATATTTGGGGTATGAACCCAAAAGCTTAAATTTAGCTTATTTTTAATTATTTATGGTTAAAATAATTAAAAATGGTTTTGAAAATTTTTAATTGAATATTTTCTTAAAATTACTAATCCAATATATAAATAAATTTATACATTAATATATTAATATTAATATTAATTAATTACTATTATTTAAAGAATATTAAATATTTAATGGCAACTTTAATATTCAAATATAATATTATAGAAAAAATGAGAGAAAGATTATTAAATTATTTATATATATATTAATTAAATATAATAAATTTAATTAATATATAATATATAATATATAAATAAATTTATACATTAATATATTAATATTAATATTAATTAATTACTATTATTTAAAGAATATTAAATATTTAATGGCAACTTTAATATTCAAATATAATATTATAGAAAAAATGAGAGAAAGATTATTAAATTATTTATATATATATTAATTAAATATAATAAATTTAATTAATATATAATATATAATATATAAATAAATTTATACATTAATATATTAATATTAATATTAATTAATTACTATTATTTAAAGAATATTAAATATTTAATGGCAACTTTAATATTCAAATATAATATTATAGAAAAAATGAGAGAAAGATTATTAAATTATTTATATATATATTAATTAAATATAATAAATTTAATTAATATATAATATATAATATATAAATAAATTTATACATTAATATATTAATATTAATATTAATTAATTACTATTATTTAAAGAATATTAAATATTTAATGGCAACTTTAATATTCAAATATAATATTATAGAAAAAATGAGAGAAAGATTATTAAATTATTTATATATATATTAATTAAATATAATAAATTTAATTAATATATAATATATAATATATAAATAAATTTATACATTAATATATTAATATTAATATTAATTAATTACTATTATTTAAAGAATATTAAATATTTAATGGCAACTTTAATATTCAAATATAATATTATAGAAAAAATGAGAGAAAGATTATTAAATTATTTATATATATATTAATTAAATATAATAAATTTAATTAATATATAATATATAATATATAAATAAATTTATACATTAATATATTAATATTAATATTAATTAATTACTATTATTTATAGAATATTAAATATTTAATGGCAACTTTAATATTCAAATATAATATTATAGAAAAAATGAGAGAAAGATTATTAAATTATTTATATATATATTAATTAGATATAATAAATTTAATTAATATATAATATATAATATATAAATAAATTTATACATTAATATATTAATATTAATATTAATTAATTACTATTATTTATAGAATATTAAATATTTAATGGCAACTTTAATATTCAAATATAATATTATAGAAAAAATGAGAGAAAGATTATTAAATTATTTATATATATATTAATTAGATATAATAAATTTAATTAATATATAATATATAATATATAAATAAATTTATATATTAATATATTAATATATAAATATTTAATATAAAAAAAAAAAAAAAAAAATCTATATATAATATTTTAAATATAAATAAATTTTATATGGTTTAAAAAATTTATTATAAATTTATTTTACATATAAATTCTAGTATTTAATAATTATTATTTTAATAATAGTAATAATATACTTGTAGTAATTAATATTAAATATTTAAGAAATTAAGATTTAGTAATATAAAAATTATTAACAAATTTTGTGCCAGCAGTTGCGGTTAAACAAAAGTTAAATTAAATTTTGTTAGTTAATTAATAATTAATTTATTTAATATAATTAAAAATTAATATTATTAGGTGAAATTTTAATTTTATATTTATTTATTTAATATAATTTATGATTTGATAAATTTTAATATTAAACTAGGATTAGATACCCTATTATTTAAAATTTAAATTTAAAATACTAAAATAGTATATAATTATTTATTGAAACTTAAATATTTTGGCGGTATTTTAGTTTATTTAGAGGAATCTGTTTATTAATTGATAATCCACGAATAAATTTACTTAATTTAGTATTTTGTATATCGTTGTTAAAAAAATATTTTTTAATAATTATAATATTTTGAAATTAATAATAAAATTTAAATCAAATCAAGATGCAGATTATAATTAAGAATATAATGGATTACAATAAAATTATTTAAATGAATTTTAATTTGTAATAATTAAATGAAGGTGGATTTAAATGTAATTTTTTTTTATTTTATAAAAATGATTTATAATTAAAATATGTACATATTGCCCGTCGCTTTCATAAATAAATTGAAATAAGTCGTAACAAAGTAGAGGTACTGGAAAGTGTTTCTAGAAAGAACAAATTAGAGCTTGATGAAAGTATTTCATTTACATTGAAAAGATATTAATGGTATTAATTAATTTGAGGGGAAAAATTAATTATTTATTTAATAATAAAAATAATTTTAATTTATATAATATTTAATAGGGGTTTTAGTATTATTTAAAGAAAAAATTTTTATATTTATAGTTTATTAGTATTGTGAAAGAATTTTGAAATATTTGAAAATAAATTTATTTAAAAGTAATTTTTATTTAATGTATCTTGTGTATCAGAGTTTATTAAAAATTTTTAATTTATTTTAATTTCTCGAATTTAAAAGAGTTAAATAATTATTAAAGTTAATGTTGCAAAATTATTTTAAATAATTATTTTGAAATGAAATGTTAATCGTTTTTAAATATATCTAGTTTTTTTAGAAAAAAATTTAATTTTAAATTTATATATAATTAAGTTAATTAATTAACTTAATTATTTTTAATTTTTATATTTTAAGGGATAATCTTTAATTTAAATTTTTATAATAAAAAATTTTATTTTTAAAAGTTTTATAATTTATATTGTTAATAAAATTTATTTTATTATAAATAATTTTAAAATTTAATTAAAATTTAAAAATTTATATTTAATTTTTTATAAAAATTTAATTTATAATTTGAAAATATTAGTAATAATGATAAAATTAGTATATTTATTTAATTATAAATTATATAATTTGAAATTTTAATTATTAATAAATTAATAAAAAGGAATTCGGCAAATATTTATTTTCACTTGTTTATCAAAAACATGTCTTTTTGTAATTTATTTAAAGTCTAATCTGCCCACTGATGAAAATTGAAGGGCTGCAGTATTTTGACTGTACAAAGGTAGCATAATCATTAGTCTCTTAATTGGTGACTTGTATGAAGGATTGAATGAGAAATAGACTGTCTCTTAATTTAATTTATAGAATTTAATTTTTTATTTAAAAAGTTAAAATATTTTAAAAAGACGAGAAGACCCTATAGAGTTTTATAATTTATTTATTAAAAAATTATTTATAATGAAAATATTTTTAATAAATTAATTATTTTTTTGGGGTGAAAAAAAAATAAATTAAACTTTTTTTAAAAATTTACATATATAAGTGGTTAAATGATCCAATTTTATTGATTATAAGATTAAATTACCTTAGGGATAACAGCGTAATTTTTTTTTTTAGTTCAAATAAGAAAAAAAGTTTGCGACCTCGATGTTGGATTAAGATAAAATTTAAATGCAAAAGTTTAAAATTTTTGATCTGTTCGATCATTAAAATCTTACATGATCTGAGTTCAAACCGGTGTGAGCCAGGTTGGTTTCTATCTTTTAATTATTAAAATATTTTAGTACGAAAGGATCAAATATTTTAATTAAATTATTTTAATTTTGAATTTCATTAAATTGTTATAATATTTATTTTATTTTTATATAAATAAACTATTTTGGCAGAAAAATGTAATGATTTTAGAATTCATAAATATATAATTTAAATTATATAGATAGTATTGTTTTTAAATGATATTATTTTGATTATTATTGGTTTATTAATTTTAATTTTAGGGGTTTTAATTGGGGTGGCATTTTTAACTTTATTAGAGCGTAAAGTTTTAGGTTATATTCAAATTCGTAAAGGTCCTAATAAAGTTGGATTTATGGGTATTTTACAGCCTTTTTCTGATGCTATTAAATTATTTACTAAAGAACAAACTTATCCTACTTATTCTAATTATTTTTCTTATTATTTTTCTCCAGTAGTTAGTTTTATTTTATCTTTAATAATTTGAATATTAATCCCTTATTATTTTAATATAATTAGTTTTAATTTAGGTATTTTGTTTTTTTTTTGTTGTACAAGTTTAGGGGTTTATACTGTTATAGTAGCTGGGTGATCTTCAAATTCTAATTATGCTTTATTAGGGGGGTTACGTTGTGTTGCTCAAACTATTTCTTATGAAGTTAGATTAGCTTTGATTTTTATATCTAGAATTATTTTAATTATAGATTTTAATTTAATTAAATTTATAGATTATCAAAATATAATTTGGTTTATTATTATTATGTTTCCTTTAAGTTTATGTTGATTATCTTCTAGATTAGCTGAGACTAATCGAACTCCATTTGATTTTGCTGAAGGGGAAAGAGAGTTAGTTTCTGGGTTTAATGTAGAGTATAGAAGAGGGGGATTTGCTTTAATTTTTTTAGCCGAGTATTCTAGAATTTTATTTATAAGTATATTATATGTTTTAATTTATTTAGGGGGATATAATATAACTTTAATTTTTTATTTAAAATTAGTTTTTATTTCTTTTTTATTTATTTGAGTTCGGGGGACTTTACCTCGTTATCGTTATGATAAATTGATATATTTATCTTGAAAGAGATATTTACCAGTTTCTTTAAATTTTTTATTATTCTATATAGGATTGAAAATTTTTTTATTATAAATTTATTTAATTATAAATTATATTATTTTTAGTATAAATTAATAGAATTAAATATTCTTTCTTAAGTTTTCAAAACAAATGCTTTTACAAGCTCATTAATTAATTAAATAATAAATTATCTCAATATTTATTTATTAATGGATTAATAATAAAATATGAAAAATAAAAAAATGTTAATAATTGTCCAGTAATAATATAAGGATCTTCTACAGGGCGGGCTCCAATTCATGTTAATAAAATTACTATTATAATAAAAAATCAAAATAATATTTGATTAATCGGATAAAATTGAATTCCTTGAATTTTTTTATTAAAAGTAAAAGGTAAAATAATTAAAATTAAAATAGATATTACTAGTGCAATTACTCCTCCTAGTTTATTAGGAATAGATCGTAAAATTGCATAAGCAAATAAAAAATATCATTCTGGTTGAATATGAATTGGGGTTACTAAAGGATTAGCAGGAATAAAATTATCTGGGTCTCCTAATATATTTGGGTTAATTAAAGTTAATATAATTAGTAAAAATAATAGTAAAATAAATCCAATTAAGTCCTTATAAGTAAAAAATGGATGAAATGGAATTTTATCTAAGTTTCTATTGATTCCTAAAGGATTGTTTGATCCTGTTTGATGTAAAAAAAGTAAATGAATTATTGTTATTATTAGTACAATAAAAGGTAATAAAAAATGAAATGTGTAAAATCGAGTTAATGTTGCATTATCTACTGCAAATCCCCCTCAAATTCAATTTACAAGTATAGTCCCTAGGTAGGGGATTGCAGATAATAAATTTGTAATAACTGTTGCTCCTCAGAATGATATTTGTCCTCAAGGTAAAACATAACCTATAAAGGCTGTTGCTATAAGTAAAAATAAGATAATTACTCCTACTATTCAAGTATATTTTAAATTAAAAGATTCATAATAAATTCCTCGTCCAATATGTAAGTAAATACAAATAAAAAAAAATGATGCTCCATTTGCATGAAGTGTTCGAATTAGTCAGCCATAGTTTACATTTCGGCAAATATAATTTACTCTATAAAAAGCTAATTCAATATTTGCTGTATAATATATAGTTAAAAATAATCCTGTAATAATTTGAATAATTAAACATAAAGCTAATAGAGACCCAAAATTTCATCATGATGAAATATTTGAGGGGGATGGTAGATCAATAAGTGATCCATTAATAATTTTGATAATTGGATGTGTTTTTCGTAATCTATTAAATTTTTTAGTTATCATATGTAAAAATTTATAATAAGTTAATTTAATAATTTAAATTATATTGATCGTAAAGGACCATAAAAAATATTTGTGATTTTAACAATTGCTACTAATGAAATAAATAAATAAATTACTATTAATATTATTAATATATAATTATGATTATTATATAATTTATTTAAGTTAATTTTATTTTCATTATTAAAAAATGATAAGTTTATAAGATTATCATTATCATTAATATTATTTCTTAAATTTATTCAATTTAGATTTTCAAATATAAATGAATAAATTTGTATTAATATAATAAATACAATTGAAATTACTATTATTATTTTAATATTATTAGATAAATTAAATATTTCATTTGATGCTACTCTTGATACATAAATAAATAAAACTAGTAACCCCCCTAAGAATGTTAAAAATAAAATGTATGAAAATCAATAGGTTTTAATTAATATTCCTGAAAGTAAACACATTAAAAATGTTTGTATTAAAATTATTAACCCAATTGATAATGGGTGATTTAAAAATATTATAATAATTGATAATATTATTATTAATGTAGATAAAAATATTTTTGTTATATCAAAGAATAGTTTAATAAAAATTATAATTTTGGAGATTATTGATAAAGAGTTTTCTTTTTCTTTGAAGTTTTTAAAGAAATTTCTTATTTTTGGTTTACAAGACCAATGTTTTAATTTAAACTATAAAAACTTACTAATGATAGTTAATTATATATATATTATTATTATTTTTATATTTATTATTGGAAATTTAATTTTTGTATCAAAATATAAACATTTATTAATTATTTTGTTAAGATTAGAATTTATAGTTTTAAGTGTATTTTTTTTATTTTTAAGTTATTTGTTAATATTAAATTATGAGATATATATATTAATAGTTTTTTTAGTTTTTACAGTTTGTGAGGGTGCATTGGGACTATCTATTTTAGTTTCTTTGATTCGTACTCATGGTAATGATTATTTTAAAAGATTTAATTTATTATAATGATAAAATTTTTAATAATAATAATTTTTATGATTCCTTTATGTTTTATAAAAAATATATTTTGAATGGTTCAAATAATAATGTTTTTAATAATATTTTTATTTATAAATTTAAGTTTAAATGTTAATAATTATTCTAATTTTAGTTATGGGTATTCTTGCGATTTATTATCATTTGGTTTAATTTTATTAAGAATTTGAATTTGTGTTCTTATAATTATAGCTAGAGAAAATTTATTTAAAATAGATTTTTATGTTGGTTTTTTTTTATTTAATATTATATTATTATTATTATTATTATATTTAACTTTTAGTACAATAAATATATTTTTATTTTACTTATTTTTTGAAGGCAGATTAATTCCTACTTTAATATTAATTATTGGTTGAGGGTATCAACCTGAGCGGATTCAAGCAGGTATATATTTACTATTTTATACTTTATTTGCTTCTTTACCTTTATTAATGGGTATTTTTTATGTTAATAATCAAATTAGTTGTATTATAATTTATTTTTTAAAGTTTTATAATATGAATTTATATTTATTATATATTAGAATAATTTTAGCTTTTTTAGTAAAAATGCCCATATATATTACTCATTTATGACTACCAAAAGCTCATGTTGAGGCTCCTGTTTCTGGTTCAATAATTTTAGCAGGAATTATATTAAAGTTAGGGGGGTATGGTTTATTACGACTTATAATTTTTTTACAAGAAATTAATATAAAATTAAATTATATTTGAATTATTATTAGTTTGATTGGGGGATTTTATATTAGTCTAAAATGTTTTTGTCAAGTAGATATTAAATCATTAATTGCCTATTCATCTGTAGCTCATATAAGATTTGTAATTTGTGGTATTATAATTATGAATTATTGAGGGGTTTTAGGTTCTTATTTATTAATAATTGGGCATGGTTTATGTTCTTCAGGAATATTTTGTTTAGCTAATATTAATTATGAACGTATTAATAGTCGTAGATTATTAATTAATAAAGGAATAATTAATTTTATACCTTCTATAAGATTATGATGATTTTTATTATTATCTTCTAATATAGCTGCTCCACCCTCATTAAATTTAATGGGTGAAATTATATTAATTAATAGATTGATTAGATGATGCTCTTTATCTATATTAATATTAATATTAGTTTCTTTTTTTAGAGCTGGATATAGATTATATTTATATTCTTATACTCAACATGGTAAATATTATTATGGGATATATAGATTTTATATAGGGTCTTCTCGTGAGTATTTATTACTAATATTACATTGATTACCCTTAAATATTATAGTTATAAAAATTGATTATAGAATAATTTGATTTTATTTAAATAATTTAATTAAAATATTGATTTGTGGTATCAAAAATATGAAATATATTTCATTTTAAATTATTAATAAAAATTATTTTTCTATTTGTTTTATTTCTTTTTTATTTTTATTTATGTTTATATTATTAAATTTTTTTTTTATAATATATTTTATTATAAATAATATAGTATTATTTTTAGAGTGAGAAATTATTTCTTTTAATTCTTTAAGTATTGTTATAGCTATTTTATTAGACTGAATATCTTTGCTATTTATAATATTTGTTTGTTTAATTTCATCTGTTGTTATTTATTATAGAAAAAGTTACATAAGTTCTGAATTAAATTTATTTCGTTTTATTATTTTAGTTTTATTATTTATTATTTCCATAATTTTATTAATTATCAGTCCAAATATAATTAGAATTTTATTGGGGTGGGATGGTTTAGGTCTTGTTTCATATTGTTTAGTTATTTATTATCAAAATTTAAAATCTTATAATGCTGGGATATTGACTGTTTTATCAAATCGTATTGGTGATGTTATGATTTTAATAATTATTTCTTGAATAATAAATTTTGGTAGTTGAAATTATATTTTTTACTTAGAATTTATAAAAAATGATTATTGTATAATTTATATTAGAATTATAATTATTTTAGCTGCTATAACTAAAAGAGCCCAAATTCCTTTTAGATCTTGATTGCCTGCAGCTATAGCTGCTCCTACTCCAGTTTCTGCTTTAGTACATTCTTCTACTTTAGTTACAGCTGGAGTTTATTTATTAATTCGTTTTAATTTATTATTGTCTGATACTTTATTTTTTAAATTTTTATTATTAATTTCAGGTTTAACTATATTTATAGCTGGGGTAAGAGCTAATTATGAGTTTGACTTAAAAAAAATTATTGCTTTATCTACTTTAAGACAATTGGGTTTAATAATAAGAATCTTAAGTATAGGTTTACCTTTATTAGCTTTTTTTCACTTGCTAACTCATGCAATATTTAAAGCTTTATTATTTATGTGTGCTGGAGTTATTATTCATATAATAAATGACATTCAAGATATTCGGTTTATAGGGGGTATTAGATTGTATATCCCTATAACTTGTTTATGTATGAATATTTCTAATATGGCTTTATGTGGGATTCCTTTTTTAGCTGGGTTTTATTCAAAAGATTTAATTTTAGAAATAGTGAGATTTAGTAGTTTTAATTTTTTAATTTTTTTTTTATATTATATTTCAACTGGTCTAACTATATTTTATACAATTCGTTTAACAATATATTTAATAGTTAATGATTATAATTTACTAAGAATTTATAATTTATATGATGAAGATTATATTATGGTAAAAAGTATATTAGTTTTATTATTTATAAGAATTATTAGAGGTAGAATATTAATGTGATTAATTTTTTATTACCCATATATAATTTATTTGCCCTTTAATTTAAAATTAATAGTTATTTATGTAAGATTGGCAGGCATAGTTATAGGATACATTATTAGAAATATAAATATTTATTCTTTAAATAAATATTTATTAACTTATAATATAAGAACATTTTTATGTGTGATATGATTTATGCCAAATTTAAGAACTTATGGTTTAAGTTATTATTTTTTAAATTATGGTCAAAAACTATTAAAAAATATTGATTTTGGTTGAAGTGAGATATATAGAGGGTGAGGTATATTCAATATTATAAAAAATTATTCTATTTTTTATAGAGTTTATCAAATAAATAATTTTAAAATTTATTTATTTAGATTTATTATATGAATTATAATTTATTTATTTATGTTATTAATTTATTTAAATAGCTTATAATTAGAGCATAATATTGAAGATATTAAGGAGATAATTTTATCTTTAAATAAATATTTATAAAAAATTTTTTTTTATTTTTACAATGAAAATGTAATGTTTTATTTAAACTATATAAATCAATGAAAAATAAAAAAGAAAAGAAAAAGAAATATTAATGGAATTAAACCACTAAAAATTAAGTTAGCAGCTTAATTTTAAACTTTATATTTCTTTAATTGGAATAAGAATTCAATTTTATCATTAACAGTGATATACCTCTATTTTGGTTTCAATTAATTAAATAAGGAGTATATTTTACTCTTTCTTTTAAGTCGAAATTAAATGCAGTATTGCTTCTTATTTTAAGATAAATTGAAATTTCAATATTTTTTGAATGCAAATCAAATGTTTTTATAAACTATAATCCTATATTAATTAGTTCAATTTAATATATTTTGATTTCATTCATGATATAATCCTAATAATAAAATAAAAAAAAAAAAAAATCTAATTTTTATTCAAATTATAAAATTTACTAATTTGAATAATTTAATAATAGGGAAAATTAGTGCAATTTCTACATCAAAAATTAAAAAAATTATTGTGATTAAAAAAAAATGTAATGAAAATGGGATACGTGCTGATGATTTTGGGTCAAATCCACATTCAAATGGTGAAGATTTTTCTCGATCTGTGAATGTTTTTTTTGATAAAATAATTGATAATATTATTATAATATTAGCAATTAATATAATAATAATTGATAAAATTAGTATTAAGATAATTATTTATATTAAATTTATTTAAACTTTTTGATTGGAAGTCAAATATACTTTTTATATTATATAAATAATTAGTTACCTCATCAATAAATTGAAATATAAAGAAATAATCATACTACGTCAACAAAATGTCAATATCATGCTGCAGCTTCAAATCCAAAATGATGATTTCTGGAAAAGTGTTTATTTAAATGTCGTATTAAACAAATAATTAAAAATATTGTTCCAATTATTACATGTAATCCATGGAATCCTGTTGCTATAAAAAAAGTTGATCCATAAATTCTATCTGCAATTGTGAATGGGGCTTCCATATATTCATAGGCTTGAAGAATAGTAAAATAAATTCCTAAAATTACGGTTAAAAATAGTCCTTTCGTACATTGTGAATGGTTATTTTCTATTAAAGCATGATGTGCTCAAGTGATAGTAATACCTGATCTAATTAAAATGATTGTATTTAAAAGAGGGATTTGGAATGGATTAAATGGGGTGATTCCTATAGGGGGTCATATTGCACCAATTTCAATATTAGGGGATAATCTTCTATGGAAAAATGCTCAAAAAAATGATAAAAAGAAAAATACTTCTGATACAATAAATAAAATTATTCCTCAGCGAAGCCCTTTAGTAACTAAAATTGTATGCTTACCTTGTAAAGTCCCTTCTCGACAAATGTCTCGTCATCATTGATATATAGTTAAAATAATAATTAAATATCCAATAATTAATAAATTTAAATTAAAGTTATGGAATCATTTTACTATTCCTGTTACTAGTGTTATTGTTCCAATAGCCCCAGTTAAAGGTCAAGGACTATAATCTACTAAGTGATATGGGTGATTAAAATTAATTTTCATTAGTTAATTTACTTCTCTAGAATATAATGTACTTAAAATTGCAATTACATAAGATTGAATAATAGCTACTGCAGATTCTAAAATTAGTAATAAGATTTGAATAATTACTAAAAAAATAATTAAATAAGATGCTATATTAGAGCCTGTTCCTCTTAATAAAGTTATAAGTAAATGTCCTGCAATTATATTAGCTGTTAAACGTACTGCTAATGTTCCAGGTCGGATAATATTTCTAATTGTTTCAATTAATACTATAAATGGTATTAAAATTGCTGGGGTTCCTTGTGGGATTATATGAGAAAATATATGTTGATAGTTATTAATTCATCCATATAATATAAATCTTAATCATAATGGTAAAGAAATAGATAAAGATAAAGTTAAATGTCTTGTACTTGTAAAAATATATGGGAATAATCCTAAAAAATTATTGAATAAAATAAATGAAAATAATGAAATAAAAATAAAAGTTGATCCATAAAAATAGTTATTTTTTAATAGTGTTTTAAATTCATTATGTAATTTTATTAGAATAAAATTTCATAAATAATAATGTCGATTAGGAATTAATCAAAATCTATAAGGGATAAATATTAAACCTAAAAGAGTTCTAGTTCAGTTAATAGATAAATTAAATAAATTTGTTGATGGATCAAAAATAGAAAATAAATTACTTATCATTTTCAAGTTAGATTATTATTTATTATTTTTAAATTAAAATTATTTTTATTTCCTAAATTTTTATTATTTATAATATAATAGTTTATAATATTAAATAAAATAAAAATTAAGATAAATATAATGAAAGATAAAATTCAATTAATTGGCATTATTTGAGGGATAAAAGAATATTACTTTTGTAATAATTTAAATTTGACATATTTATGTTATTTTTTAACTAATTCTTTGATCATTAGAAGTAATTGTTAATTTACTATAAAATGGTTTAAGAGACCAGTACTTACATTTCAGTCATCTAATGAAGAATAATTATTAATTCAATTAATAAATTTTTTAATTGAAATTCTTTCAATTACAATAGGTATAAATCTATGGTTAGCCCCACAAATTTCTGAACATTGTCCGTAATAAATTCCTGGACGATTAATAAAAAAATTAGTTTGATTTAATCGTCCAGGGTTTGCGTCTACTTTAACTCCTAATGAGGGGATAGTTCAAGAATGAATTACGTCAGTTGCTGTTACTATAATTCGAATTTGATTATTTATAGGTAAAATAATTCGATTATCAACATCTAATAAACGAAAGTTATTTAATGAAAGTTCATTAGATGAAATTATGTAAGAGTCGAACTCAATATTGTGAAAATCTGAATATTCATATCTTCAATATCATTGATGCCCAATTGATTTTAGTGTGATTAGAGGATTATTTAATTCATCTAGTAAATATAATAATCGTAAAGATGGTAGTGCAATAAAAATTAAAGTAATAGCTGGTAAAATTGTTCAAATTAGTTCAATTATTTGTCCTTCTAATAAAAATCGATTAATATATTTATTAAAAAATAAATTAATTATTAAGTATCCCACTAAAATAGTAATTATAATTAAAATAATTAAAGTATGATCGTGAAAAAAAATAATTTGTTCTATTAAAGGGGATGCCCCATTTTGTAAATTAAAATTAGATCATGTTGCCATTTCTAAAAAAAGGATAATCCTTTATAAATGGGGTTTAAATCCATTACATATAATCTGCCATATTAGAAGTTTCTTAAAATGGGTAATTCATTATATGAATGTTCTGCTGGGGGTAAATTTTGGAATCATTCAATATTAGATGATATATTTAATGTAAATAAAATTATTCGTTGATTAATTATAGATTCTCAAATAATAATTAATATAAGTATTACTGCTAATAATGAAATATAAGATCCTAATGATGAGACAATATTTCATGAAATATATGAATCAGGATAATCAGAATAACGTCGCGGTATACCAGCTAATCCTAGAAAATGTTGGGGGAAGAAAGTTAGGTTTACTCCAATAAATATAATAAAAAATTGAATTTTTAACATATAAGGGTTTATTGATAATCCTGTAAATAAAGGGTATCAATGAATAAACCCTCCTATAATAGCAAATACAGCTCCTATAGATAATACATAGTGAAAATGAGCAACTACATAATAAGTATCATGTAAGGTAATATCAATAGAAGAATTAGCTAAAATCACTCCTGTTAATCCTCCTACAGTAAATAAAAAAACAAATCCTAATCTTCATAATATTGATGGGTTATAATTAATTTGTGTTCCGTGTAAAGTTGCTAGTCAACTAAAAATTTTAATTCCAGTTGGTACTGCAATAATTATTGTAGCTGATGTAAAATATGCTCGAGTATCAATATCTATACCAACTGTGAATATATGGTGAGCTCAAACAATAAATCCTAGTAATCCGATTGCTATTATAGCATAAATTATACCTAAACATCCAAATGTTTCTTTTTTCCCTCTTTCTTGAGAAATAATATGAGAAATTATTCCAAATCCAGGTAAAATTAAAATATAAACTTCAGGATGACCAAAAAATCAAAATAAGTGTTGATATAAGATTGGGTCTCCACCTCCAGCAGGGTCAAAAAATGATGTATTTAAATTTCGATCAGTTAGTAATATAGTAATAGCTCCGGCTAAAACAGGTAAAGATAAAAGTAATAAGAATGCTGTAATTCCAACAGCTCATACAAATAAGGGCATTTGATCAAATGATAAATTATTTAATCGTATATTAATAATTGTTGTAATAAAATTAATAGCTCCAAGAATTGAAGAAATTCCGGCTAAATGTAATGAAAAAATTGCTAAATCTACAGATCTTCCTCCATGGGCAATATTAGATGATAAAGGAGGATAAACAGTTCACCCTGTTCCTGCTCCATTTTCTACAATTCTTCTAGAAATTAATAAGGTAAGAGATGGTGGTAGTAGTCAAAATCTTATATTATTTATTCGTGGGAAAGCTATATCAGGGGCTCCTAATATTAAAGGTACTAATCAATTTCCAAATCCTCCAATTATAATTGGTATAACTATAAAAAAAATTATAATAAAGGCATGAGCAGTTACAATAGTATTGTAAATTTGATCATCACCAATTAAAGAGCCTGGATTTCCTAATTCTGCTCGAATTAATAATCTTAAAGAAGTTCCTACTATTCCAGCTCAAATTCCAAAAATAAAATATAATGTTCCAATATCCTTATGATTTGTTGAATAAAGTCATTTTCG